TTTTTTGAATTTCTTTTCCCCATGGAGATATTGAATAGCAGGAACCACTTTTTTGACCACTATAATTCTTAAAATGAACGTTTAAATGTCCCTCAAAAGTCAGTAAATAGATTCGAAACATATAAAATGCCGTTAATCCTGCTGTGAAACAAGCTAGAATTGCAAAAACCGGAGAATACAACCAACTATCGTTAAGAATTTGGTCTTTGGACCAAAAACAAGCGAGAGGTGGAATACCACAAAGAGAAAGCGTACCTATTAAAAAAGCAGTTTTTGTAATTGGTACATGCTTTTTCAACCCTCCCATAAGAACCATATTCTGACTTTTATCGGGAGAATATCCAACAATAGCTTCCATTGAATGAATAATAGATCCGGATCCTAAAAACAATAATGCTTTCGAATAAGCATGAGTAATCAAATGAAATAAAGCCGCCTGATACGATCCCATTCCTAAAGCTAACATCATATAACCCAATTGGGACATCGTAGAATACGCCAAACTTCTTTTAATATCTTTTTGAGCAAGGGATAAAGTAGCTCCGAATAGTAGTGTTACTATACCTATCAAAGAAATCAAATTCATTATATGAGGTATAATTATAAAAAGAGGAAGGAGGCGAGCTACAAGAAAAATACCTGCTGCGACCATAGTAGCGGCATGTATAAGAGCCGAAATAGGAGTGGGACCTTCCATGGCATCGGGTAACCATACGTGAAGGGGGAATTGAGAAGACTTGGCAACTGCACCTGTAAATAAAAGCAAGGCACACAAAGTAAGAAATACAAAATTTACCTCATTATTATAAACTAATTTATTTACTATTTCGAATAAATCTCTAAATTCGAAACTACCCGTTATAGCATAAAGTCCCAAAATCCCTAATAATAAACCAAAATCGCCTACACGATTCGTTACAAAGGCTTTTTGACAAGCATTCGCCGCAATAGGTCGTGTGAACCAAAAACCTATTAATAGATAAGAACACATTCCAACTAATTCCCAAAAAATATAAATTTGTATCAAATTCACACTAGTAACTAATCCCAACATGGAGGTAGTGAAAAAACTCATATAAGAAAAAAATCTCAAATATCCCTGATCATGATACATATAATTGTCACTATAAAAAAGAACCAAAATTCCAACCGTACTAATTAATATTACCATAATCGAAGCAAGTGAATCTATTAAGTAACCGAAGTCTAAAGAAAAATCATTATTAATTGTCCAAGACCATACATATTGATAGATAGAACTTTTATTTATTTGCTGAATAGATAGATAGACCGAAAGGAGCATAACTACATTTAGTAGAAAGATATTAGGAAAGAACCACATACGTCGAAGATTTTTTGTTGCCATTGGAAAAACGATAAGTCCAACTCCTATTAACATAGGAATGGGAAGTGGAATGAGAGGTATAATCCATGAATAGGGATATGTATAGTTCATAAAAAAACCTTTTATCTTTTATTCTTATTTTATTCTGAATTATTCTTTCTCAATTCCTTCGAATATTCAGAGGAAGAAGGAAGTTAGAATAAATCGGATCAGGCTAATAGTGCAATCGAAAATGAAATAAAAATAAAAAATGAACTAAAAATACTAATACTCTTTTTTCTTTATATTAATAAATATATATTTATATATATATTTTTAAATTTTCTATTTTTAAAAATTGACTTTGATATATAATTCTATAATTTACTAGAATTTTAGTAAAAATTTGACTAAAAACAAAAAATAATAAACTTTTATTACTATAAACTTTTATTACTATAAATAACTAATTAGAAATAGTTATCTATAATAACTTATCTAACTAAATCTAAATAAATTAGCTAAGTTATAACGAAGATCTTTCTACTTACTAAAGATATAAAACAATTCAATTATCATTAGGTATTACGATAATTTTTTATATCCGTAGACGAAAAATTGATAATTCCATACAACAAATAGACACAGAGTATTTTATACATTCCTTTTGTTTTCCATTAATATAAAACACATGGAATTTTTTTAGAATTGTCGAAAGGACTATTAGAATATCCAAATTTTTCTTTCGATACCTACCATGGATCAAAATCAATGAGCAAGGATTCCTTTTTTCATCTTTGATTCTATTTTGATACGGATATAAATATAAAACACGACAAAAATAAACATAGATATATAAAAACTTCGTTATTTCTCTTTTGTGTCTTGTCAGATATTTAGTTGGATTGAATGGAATCAAGATTAAAAAAAAAAATTTAAAAATAAATGAAATTGTTTGAACAATAAATGTCTTTCACATTCACCTAGATAAAAAAAGAAATTTTTCAAATTTTTTCAAATTTATTCAAATTTATATTTTCATGGCAGTTCCAAAAAAACGTACTTCTATATCAAAAAAACATATTCGTAAGAATATTTGGAAAATAAAAGCCTATTTTACAGCATTGAAGGCTTTTTCATTAGCGAAATCCATTTCTACGGATAATTCAAAAAGTTTTTTTGTGCAACAATCCAATAATCAAACTTATAATAAATAATAAAAAAAATGGTATTTTTTTATTGTAGTCTTTCCCGATGGGGATTCTTATTTTCCCCATCAAGCTACTTGAATTTCGAATAGCCATTTTAATAATTGAATTACTAAAATAAGAATTGAATTATGGTAATATTTTGGAATGTTTCAATATGGAGTAAAATGAAAGGAATTTTTTGTCATTAATTTAATTAACTTTTTGAATTTCAATCTCGACAACTAAAAAAAAAGTTTATTATTATTTCGCATACGCCGCTATGGTGAAATCGGTAGACACGCTGCTCTTAGGAAGCAGTGCTAGAGCATCTCGGTTCGAGTCCGAGTGGCGGCAGGCTATCTTCGAAAAGAAAGACAATAAGTTCTATATATAATAAATGCAATTCCAGATTGGATTCCGTATCATTTTCTATACTTTTTTATTTGAGAATTTTTATGATATTTTCCACCTTAGAGCATATATTAACTCATATATCATTTTCGATCGTTTCAATTGTAATTACAATTTTTTTGATAATTTTATCCGTTGATGAAATCGTAGGACTATATTATTCGTCAGAAAAAGGCATTATAGCTACTTTTTTCTGTATAACGGGATTATTAATCACTCGTTGGATTTATTCGGGGCATTTCCCATTAAGTGATTTATATGAATCATTCATTTTTCTTTCATGGAGTTTCTCCCTTATTTCTATCGTTCCATATTTTAAAAAACATACCAATTATTTAAGCGCAATAACCTCGCCAAGTACAATTTTTCTACACGGCTTTACCACTTCAGGTCTTTTAACCGAAATACATCAATCTATAATATTAGTACCCGCGCTTCAATCCCAGTGGTTAATGATGCACGTAAGTATGATGATACTGGGCTATGCAGCTCTTTTATGCGGATCATTATTATCAGTAGCTCTTTTAGTCATTTCATTTCAAAAGATTTTTGAAAATTTCGTAAACGAGTCATTTTCATTTAACAAGATCCAATATATGGCTGAAAAGCGGAATGTTTTAATAAACAACTTCTCTTGTTCTGCGAGAAATTATTACAGAGCTCAACTAATTCAACAATTAGATCAGTGGAGTTATCGTATTATTAGTCTAGGGTTTATCTTTTTAAACATCGGGATTCTTTCAGGATCAGTATGGGCTAATGAGGCATGGGGATCATATTGGAATTGGGACCCAAAAGAAACTTGGTCATTTATTACTTGGATTATATTTGCAATTTATTTACATACTCGAACAAATAAAAAAAAGTTCAAAAGTCTAAATTGCGCGATTGTGGCTTCTATGGGCTTTCTTATAATTTGGATATGCTATTTTTGGGTCAATTTATTAGGAATAGGGTTACATAGTTATGGTTCCTTTAATTTTCATTAACATGAAATCAAATTGAAAAAGATTCCTATAAATAGAAACATAAAACATTTTCAAAAAAAAAAAATGATAATAAAATCAAAATTTGAAATACTAAATTATTCAATATTTAAGTTTTGTTCAATATTTAAGTTTTATTCAATATTTATGTTAAAGAATATAAGAAAAAAAAAACTCCATACTTCAGGGAAGATGTCGAGAACCATTTGAATCACTACACTAATTGATTCAAAAGGTTCTCACAAAAATAAATCCATCTAGGCAAAATTTCAAGTCATTTTGACTTTAGTTAATTTTTATTTTTCATTGTAAAATTGCAAAACGAAAAAGAAAGAATAGGATTCTTAATATTTTCTTGTTTTATTCATGAAAACGATCGATAAAAATATGTAGATATAATAGCTTCGACCTTCTCAACTGAGAGTGAGAGAATGAAATCTGGATAAATACCAATACCTATTATTGGGAGAAGAATAGAGATTAAAATAAATAATTCTCTCGGCCCAGAATCAAAAAAATAAGAGTTTTGCACATTCAAAATCTTGTATCCATAGAACATTTGACGTAACATCGATAATAAATAAATAGGAGTTAATATCATTCCAATTGCCATTAGAAGAGTAATTAGTATTTTTGGAATTAAAAAATATTGTTGGCTGGTAATTAGTCCAAAAAAGACTATCAATTCGGCAACAAAACCACTCATGCCGGGTAATGCAAGGGAAGCCATTGATAAGATACTGAACAGTGTGAATATTTTTGGAAGGAAAATCGCCATTCCCCCCATGTTGTCGAGATAAACAAGACGTATTCTATCATACATCATTCCTGCCAAGAAAAAAAGAGCAGCACCAATAAATCCGTGAGAAATCATTTGTAAAAGGGCTCCATTGAGCCCCGTATCGGTTATCGCTCCAATTCCGATAATTATGAACCCCATATGAGATACGGAGGAATAGGCTATTCTTTTTTTTAAATTACGTTGACCAGGAGATATTGAAGCTGCATAGATTATTTGTATTGCACCTACTATAATCAACCAGGGAGAAAATATAGAATGAGCATGGGGGAATAATTGCATATTGATCCGAACCAAACCGTATGCTCCCATTTTTAATAAAATTCCAGCTAGAAGCATACAAGTACTGTAATGTGCCTCCCCGTGGGTGTCTGGTAACCATGTATGTAAGGGTATGATCGGTAATTTGACTGCAAAAGCAATAAAAAATCCAGTATAAAATAGTAATTCTAGTGCTACAGGATACGATTGGTTAGCTAATATTTCAAAATTTAATGTTGGTTCATTCGAACCATATAAGCCAATACCAAAAACGCCTATTAATAGAAAAATCGACCCCCCCGCAGTGTATAAAATGAATTTTGTAGCTGAATACAGACGTTTCTGTCCTCCCCATATCAATAGAAGTAAATAAACGGGAATTAATTCGAACTCCCACATGAGAAAAAAAAGTAAAAGATCGTGAGAAGAAAATGATCCTATTTGACCGCTGTACATTGCTAACATCAGGAAATGGAACAATCGGGAATCCCGAGTAACCGGCCAGGCTGCTAAAGTAGCTAAAGTGGTTATAAATCCCGTCAGTAAAATGGTTCCTATAGAAAGCCCATCTATTCCCAATCTCCAGTTCAAATCAAAAAAATTAATCCATTTATAATCCTCTGCTAGTTGATTTAATGGATCGGTCAATTGGAAATGATAACAGAATGTATAGGTTGTTAAAAGGAGTTCAAAAATAGAAATGGATATGGTATACCACCTTATTACCTTATTTCCTCTATGAGGTAGAAAGAAAATTAAAGAACCCGCTAATATTGGTGAACCCACAATTATTGTTAACCAAGGAAAATAATTCGTGGTAAAGACAAGATAGAATTAGACCCCAAAACCCGTTCTCGAAAAAGAACGGGTTTTGGGGTCGATAAAAAAAATCAATTGTATAAAAAAAAAATTGAAAATTCAGTTTGTTTAAAGTCGTTTTTTCTGAAACTTAATATATTTATATTAATATTAATATTAATTAGCTAGACCCATGCTTCGAGTTGTTTCATGCCATAAATAAACCCTCACGCTCAAAAAATCCGTTGGGCAAGCGGATTCACATCTTTTACAACCAACACAGTCCTCCGTTCGTGGAGCAGAAGCAATTTGCTTAGCCTTACATCCATCCCAAGGAATCATTTCTAATACATCGGTTGGGCAGGCTCGGACACACTGAGTACATCCTATACATGTATCATAAATCTTTACTGAATGTGACATTGGATCTCTCATTTTTTGAATATCATAAATCTTCGATTTAGTATATATATAAATCATATATTTATATACCAGATGAATCAATGATAATATCATTATTTTTATAATCAATCGAATTATGGATCGCGACTCCTGGGTTGGCTAAGATACTTTGATTTCTTACATTTTTACATTTAGTATTAAATAATTGATGAATATTCGAATTTTTAAAAGAAATGAAATTTAGTAGTACTTATTTATTCAATAAATTCGATTGATTGATACGAGTTGATTTTCTATTACGATAAATTGATGAAACAATAGCTAACCCAATTGCCGCTTCGGCTGCGGCAATAGCTATAACAAAAATAGAGAAAATATCTCCTTGTAATTGTCGACTATCAAACAAATCCGAAAATGTTACGAAATTTATATTAACTGCATTCAGGATAAGTTCCAAACACATAAGAGCCCTAACCATATTTCGACTCATGATCAATCCATAGATACCAATCGAAAATAAATAGGCACTCAAAACAAGTGCATGTTCGAGTATCATTGATCAGCTCCTTATCAATTTTGAATCATTTCGTCATGAACAATAAACCAAGGCTTTCGCTTAACTATAATAGAACAAGTAGAAAAATAAAGAATATATTCTTTATTCAAATAGAATTCAAAAATGAAAGCTAAATGGATTTGATAAGAGCGAGAAAATTTCAATTTCGATTGTTCTTAATAGTTAGAAAGATTTTTCATTGACGGGCAACAACAATTGCACCTATCAAAGCAACTAAAAGAATTATTGAAATGAGTTCAAATGGAAGAAAAAAATCCGTTGATAAATGAATTCCTATTTGTTGACTATTCCCTATCAAATCTTGTTCGATAATTTGGTTTGATTTTGTCGTCCAAATAATTCCGTACCAAGACGTATCGAGAATCGTGGTAATTATGGCGATGAAAATACTTGTACAAACCAACGAAGTAATCCCATTCCCAACAGTCCAAAGTTCGAAATCTTTATAATATTCTGAACCATTCATGAACATAACAGCAAATAAAATTAAAACGTTTATAGCTCCGACATAAATAAAGAGCTGTGCAGCCGCTACAAAATGAGAGTTTGATAAAATATAAAATAACGATATGCAAACAAGAACCAATCCCAATGCAAAAGCCGAATAAATTGGATTGCTAAGTAATACCACTCCTATACCTCCTAATAGAAGACCTGATCCCAGAAAAACTAAAAGAAAATCATGTATTGGTCCAGGCAAATCCATTCTATATACAAGATAAAAAAAATTGAAATGTTTTTCATGATTTTATTGACCTGACCAGGAAATTTTTTATTTTTTTATGATATGCTCCTAATTGAATTCAATTAAAATGGAATGGTGTTTCTAATGGATTTGAATTACGTCTAGGTCCAATTACTATACCAATATCTTGTTCCCCCTTACGCCAAACCAAGTAGAAAAGTTAGCTGGAAACTATTTCTAAATAAATAGAGAGATTATTAAATTCGATTTTCAATCCAAATTTTGATTTGCACTTCTCACTAACTAATCAACAATTAATTGCAATTTCGAGTTCTAGTGAGCAAAAAAAAATAAGGAACGATTCCTTTCAATTAGATAAAATTGAACCTGACTATACATTACTATAGTAATTAGTAATTACTCTTTAATCATTCTTTAATCATGAAATGCATTTTTTATTTGAGGATAATTCAAAATTGTTCGAATTGTATAATCGTTAATTACTGACATCGGTAACCGACCTAATGCGATTTGATTATAATTCAATTCGTGACGATCATAAGCAGAAAGCTCATATTCTTCAGTCATTGATAAACAATTTGTTGGACAATACTCAACGCAATTTCCACAAAATATACAAATTCCGAAATCAATACTGTAATTAAGCAAGCGTTTTTTTCGCATACCGGTTTCCAATTTCCAATCAACAACGGGTAGATCTATAGGACATACACGAACACATACTTCACAAGCTATGCATTTATCAAATTCAAAATGGATTCGTCCGCGGAAACGCTCCGATGTAATTAACTTTTCATAAGGATATTGAATAGTTACAGGTAAACGATTTGCATGGGATAAGGTAATGATGAATCCTTGACCAATGTACCTTGCCGCCCGTATTGCTTGTTGGCCATAATTTATGAACCCAGTTACCATCGGGAACATATTGTAAAGATCTATAAATAATCTTATGTTTGTTTCTTTCTCTTGTTTGATGAGAAGTGAGAAATATAGAATATCATATTCTTTTTTCGTTTAGAGTGAAAGGAGTTGAGAAGAAGTTGTTAATAAAAAATTACCAAGAGAAATGGGTAAAAGAAATTTCCATCCAAGATTTAATAGTTGGTCCATTCTTAGTCTCGGTAGAGTCCATCTTGTTGTGATAGAAATGAACACGAACAAATAAGTTTTAGCTAAAGTAATAAAAATACCAATTGTCATTCTAAAGACCCTACCTACTTTATTTATTTCAACTCGATCAGAAAAAAATACGGACGGAATAAAGATATTCCAACCACCCAAGTACAGAATTGTTACAAATAACGACGAAACTAATAGATTGAGATAGGAAGCAACATAAAATAATCCAAATTTGATACCCGAATATTCAGTTTGATAACCTGCTACTAATTCTTCCTCTGCTTCGGGTAAATCAAAAGGCAATCTCTCACATTCTGCTAGGGAAGAAATTAGAAAAATGATAAACCCTATAGGTTGACGCCACAAATTCCATCCTAAAAACCCATATTTGGATTGCGCCTCAACTATATCAACTGTACTTGAACTATTAGATAATAATAGTCGGTGGGAACATCACTGTTCCCATCGCTAGTACAGAACCGTACATGAGATTTTCACCTCATACGGCTCCTAGACGGCCATCAAGAAATCTAAGGACCGGGTTGATATTTTTTATCGTGATAGATTTTATTTGGGGTCAAAATATAGATAGAATCAACACCCGCCGGAAGGTCAAAAATTAGACCGATGGAATTCTGTATGTCAGAATGATATAGATATAATCACTCAAAAAGCACTTATGAATTAATCTCGTCCTTTAATAATTTGAATTTTTTTTTTTGTTGAGTAATAACTTTTTAATAAAATACTCTTTCTATGAATATCAATAGCCATCTTTTTTTGATTATTATGAAAAAAAAATCAGAGATTATATGAGTGTCTTAATAATGCAGGCTATTTAGTGATCTCTATGAATTTTCGTTCCTATTCTTCTTTCAAAGAGGGAGTTCAAAACAAGAAAAGATTATTTCGTTTCGGATAGTCGTTTTTTAATCTGTGAGTAGGAGCATACTCTGGATTGCAATCGTGAGGAGTACTGCTTGATTATTTCTACAAATTGAAAGCCCCCAATTATTGTTCTTTTTATGTTATCCAAAGATTTTTGTTTTGAAAATTGACATAAAAATTTCTATTACTAATCTTTTATGTATTTTTGTGTTCCTAACCATCCACTCATTTTTGTTGAACCCTCCGTTCTAGTAATACATATAAAGAATAGTGAAAACTATATACGGTTGATCTTTTGAGCCCGCTTCAAGCCAGGATGACTAATCACTAATCAACCAATCCATGGGGTAAAGGGTAAAAAGTCTTGCTTATATTAAATTGACTTTATTTTTCGTTCTTGTACTTAGGAGATGAGACTCAATCTTGTTACTGCTAATTTAGAAGCTGTTTTTTTTTTTTTACACTCATATAACTATCTGATTTAGTTAATTTAACCTGAATGATGAATAAAAAAGTGAAGATACCTATTCAACTTCTTTACTTACAAAAAAGAATTAAAGAAAAGGTTATAACGACACGCACGTAGAGATATTGATAACACACAAAGAGTCAACGGTATTTCATAACTAATCGATTGAGCAGCGGCCCGTAGACCACCTAAAAAGGAATATTTGTTGTTTGATCCATATCCTGACATAAGAAGTCCAATCGGAACAATACTTGAAAAGGCAATCCATAAAAAAACACCGATATTGAGATCGGATAAAACAAGTTGATAGCTAAAAGGAATTACTGAATAACTTACGAAAATGGATATAACTGCTATGGATGGTCCGAGAATGAATAAACGACCATCTCCTCTAGATGGAAGAAGGTTTTCTTTGAAAATAAGTTTTGTTCCATCTGCTAACGCTTGAAGAATTCCCAACGGACCGGCGTATTCCGGTCCAATACGTTGTTGTATTCCGGCGGATATTTCTCTTTCTAACCACACAATTACAAGTACACCTATTGTGATTCCCAATACAAGAATCAAAATAGGTAAAAGCATCCCTATGATCCCATAGATCTCTTTTAAAGATTCTAATCTAGAAAAAGAGTGGATATCTTGTACTTCTCTTGTATCAATTATCATTTCAACGATCAACTTCTCCCATAATGATATCTATGCTACCTAGTATTGTCATAATATCCGCCAATTTCATTCTTTTAACTAACTGAGGAAAAATTTGCAAATTGATAAAACCGGGGGGACGAATTTTCCATCTCCAAGGAAAACCACTCCGATCCCCTATTAAATAAATTCCCAATTCTCCTTTTGGGGCTTCAACTCTTACATAAAGCTCTTGCTTCGGTAATTCAAAAGTAGGAGAGGTTTTTTTACTAATGAAGCGATAGTCAAAATCATTCCATTCTGGATCCCGTTCTCTATCAAAGCAACGTATTTCTAAATTCTCATAAGGACCGCCTGGAATTCCTTCGAGGGCCTGTTGAACAATTTTGATAGATTCCTTCATTTCACTGATTCGGACTAAATAACGCGCTAATGAATCTCCTTCTTTTTGCCAATTGATTTCCCAATCAAATTCGTCATAACATTCATAATGATCGACTTTACGAAGATCCCATTGAATTCCACAAGCTCGTAACATCGGTCCGGATAAACCCCAATTTATTGCTTCTTCTGCACCAATAATACCTACACCCTCAACTCTTTCTAAAAAAATGGGATTTCGCGTAATAAGTTTTTGGTATTCAGAAACAGCGGTTAAAAAATAATCACAGAAATCCAAACATTTATCTATCCATCCATAAGGGAGATCGGCCCCTACTCCTCCGATACGAAAATAATTGTGCATCATTCTCATACCGGTGGCAGCTTCAAATAGATCATATACTAATTCTCTTTCTCTGAAAATATAGAAAAAGGGAGTCTGTGCACCAATATCTGCCATAAAGGGGCCAAGCCATAACAGATGAGAAGCTATACGACTCAATTCTAACATAATCACTCGGATATAACTGGCTCTTTTAGGTACTTGAATATTCACCATCTGCTCGGGTCCATTTACAGTTATTGCTTCTGTAAACATAGTAGCTAAATAATCCCAACGTGTTACATAAGGCAAATATTGTATAACTGTTCGGTTTTCGGCAATTTTTTCCATCCCTCTGTGCAGATAACCCAATATTGGCTCACAATCAATAACATCTTCGCCATCTAGAGTAAGAATAAGACGAAGAACACCATGCATTGATGGGTGATGAGGTCCCATATTGACTATCATATGTTCTTTTCTTTTAGTTGTTCCATTCATAGTTTATTCCTCGATTCATTCTTTTATGAACTGCTTAAAACAAAAAGAAGTTCGTCTAAATTCTAGATAAAAAAAAATTCAATAAAAATAAAATAAACAATTTTCATTGTTTTTTAAAATGAAAAAATGAACGCGTTTTTGATTCCCGAATATCCAGTTGATTCATTAATTCTTTATAAGAAACTCTTTTTTTATTTGACAAATAAGACAACAGCCGTTGTCGTTTTCCTAAGATTTTCCGTAGACCCCGCTGCGATAAATAGTCTTTTCTGTGAAATTCCAAATGTGAAGTAAGCCTTTTTATTTTATTGGTGAAATGAAAGACTTGAAATTCAATAGATCCCCGATTTTCTTCTTCTGAAATAACCGAAATAACTTTCTTTTTTACCATAAGATAAAATCTACTCTTTTTTCCTTTTTAAAATTCAAAAATCCATTTAACCGATCAGTAAAAATAATCCTATTCATTTTCTCATTTTAATTAAGTAATTAAGTATAAGTAAAAAAAAAAAATAGATATTTATACAGATAAAAGAGAACATCTTTTTGACCTATTCCTATTTGATCTAATCGAATATCTAATTATTTATCTAATGGATATGGATACATGCATTGATTTATCGTATTGGAATGGAAATGGAAGACAAGGAATGTGTACAATCCCCGGTTTCATATAATAAATACAGACCTGAAAAATATATATGAGATGAGAAATGCATCATTCACGAATTTTCAACGGGGGATACATATATACATATATATCCTTAACAGACTAAAATGGCTTCCATTATTGGTATCAAACCAATATCGATTCATACAAGATAAATCCTCTAATCGGTAAGTAGACCAAAGAAAGGATTTTAATTGAATTAGTTCAATTTTATCCCTATAAAAATTTTGACTTTTATCCAAAACTTGATCATAGTTTTTTACGTTATTGCAAAATACTGAATTGTTCGAAATAAGATTTCTATTCCTAGAATTGAAACAAATTCGAATTATTAATTCCCTACGCCATTTAGTGGAAAAAATACGTTCAGGAATAACTAAACCATAATCTCGATTTTCAGTTATTCTTTGATTTGGATGTCTTACAATATAATTAGTGTAATTGTTTCGATCAATATAGTGTTTTTCTCGGTAACTTTGATTAAGTTGGTACTCACTCTTATGAACCAATGAAACATTTAGAGTTTGATACATCAAAAATTGACCGTCGTTTTTTATAGACAAACGCACAGGTTCGATAATTAATATTCTTTTTTTCATCAATTCTCTAAGAGTAAAATCTTTTTGAATCATCAGAATGTCTAGACTTGTTTCTCCACCTTGTATAGAGGATATAGCAATTTCTTTTGGATTTACCAATCTAAGCAAGAGACAATATACTTTAATATTATTTGTTATTTTTTGATTTAAAAAATTATTCCATCTCAATTGAAAACGTAAATACCTTTTTAAGACAAAATCAAGTTCTGCTTCCGTGTTGCTCTTATATTGTTTTCTCTTTTGACGTTTTTTCCTATCTGAGCCTGCAGAATCTTCTTCAATATCTTTTTCTTGAGTTGAGAAAATTGATTCAAGAGTTTCTTTATTTTGTATATTTATATTTAATTCAACATTGTTTTTACCTAGGGATTCTTTTTTGTATTGATTCTTATTTTCTAATTTAATAAATTTAGATTTATTTTCATTGGATAATTTGGATAATTTTAAGGGATTCTCTTTTTGATTTTTAGTAATGTTTTTATTTTCACTAACAGTTTCATTTAAATTGAAAAGAAGTTCTTTGGCCTGGATTATCCAGGGGTTCATTTTATATGTATTATAAAGAAGCACAAATTCGCCAAAGAACCAAAGTTTTAGATTCGAAATTGAACGCCTTAGTATTTCTTCATTCATTCCCATCCAATCAAAAAGGCTTTTTTTTTTTTTTGAAATCTTGATTTTCTGATCTTTATCAATTTGAAGATAAACAAGGTCTTTTTTATCAATTTTACCAACTATTGGATATTTATTGTTAGTATTATTATTGAAGTTGATATTGGTATCGATAGCGATCCAGGAATGAATATCCCCTTTCTTTCTAAAGCACAAATAGATAATTTTCCAATCAAAATATTTTTTATCTGGAAATTTATCTAGAGTCATATTTTTGTTCTGTCCTAAATTATTATATATATAATTATATAAATTATATAAATTATATAATGGGATAATACGTTCTGACATATCAACTAAGGCACTTTTCTTTATGTTGTATATATTGGAATTATAACAACTTTCTTGCGAATTATTTATCCATAATGGTGATACAGAAATATATGAATCCTTTCTATCGTCATAATTAATGGATTGATATGAGAAAAGTGCATATTTATAGTATTTTTGAAAATTAATAGTATATTTTTCATTGGAGAAGGAATTCGATTCAAAATTAAGTAATTTTTTGTAAAAAATGAATTGGTCTTTTTCATCTGAATGACTTTTTTGAAAATCTTTATTTTCAGTCATAATAGATCTTTGATTCACTCTGTTTCGCCATTTGTGTGGTACTAATCGATACCATTGAATCCGTGATAATTCATATTGATAATACTTACTTAAAGAGTTTTTCCATTCAACAATTGTGTAATTAAAAAGATTTTTATGCCCTAATTTCAAATGAAGTATTCCTTCTGTTTCTAAATAATCCTTTATTTCTTTCTTAAGAAAAAGAGATGTTTCCTTATATTGAAGAAGATCTCTATAAATTTGAGTTTTATATATTTGGTAAAATACATACGCTTGTGAAAAGTAGGATAAGTTGCTCAAATTTTTTGAATTCTTTTTAGTAATATCAAAAAACCGTTTTTTGAGAGTCCAAATAATTTGAATAGCACTTGTTTTATTCATTTTTTCTTTATTTATTTCATTATTGGAAATAAATTTATCAAATTCGTTTTTTGATAATTCAAAAAGTTGTGTAGTGATTCTCGGACTATTCTTATGAATGATACATAAAAATACTTTTATGTATATCTTTTGAATAATAAAATTGATTCTCAAATAGGATTTTCGTATTAATCGTACATTTTTTTTTTTTAATTTCTTCAAACTTTTTCTTATTGATACTAATAATTTATTGAGAGAATTTGTTTTATTACAATTACTTTTTCTGTCATTAGTTATAAACTCGTTATTATTGTCTTTTTGATTTTGTATTTTTTTTATCCGAT